TTGCAGAATTTATAGCTGGACAATTAAAGAATAGAGTTTCATTTCGAAAAGCAATGAAAAAAGCTATTGAATTAACAGAACAAGCAGATACAAAAGGAATTCAAATACAAATTGCGGGGCGTATCGACGGAAAAGAAATTGCACGTGTCGAATGGATCAGAGAAGGTCGGGTTCCCCTACAAACGATTCGAGCTAAAATTGATTATTGCGCTTATACAGTTCGAACTATCTATGGAGTATTGGGCATCAAAATTTGGATATTTCTAGACGAGGAATAATTTTACTACTTATCTTTCCCTTCTATCCAATAATTGAACAAAAAAAGACCAATGAATTCTTTTTCTAATCAATCAAGGGAAACATTTATAATTCTTAATTCTATAAGGTTGAATAAAAATTCGATTGACCATTTGATATAATTGCTATGCTTAGTGTGTGACTCGTTGGTTTTTTTAGGGTTAGGATTAAAAAAGACCAGCCCATATAGTATGAACTAAAAAATATAGAACTAATAACCAACCCATCACTTCGCATTATCTGGATCTAAAGAACCAGTCAAGATATGATATATAGGTCATATCTTTGGAGCAACTGAAATCTTTTGCATAAACAAAAAAAGAAATCTGATTCTAAGTTGTAAAACAAAATATAAAAAAAAGATGTGGATAAATGGAAGGATGAGAGAAAGAGAGAAAAAGAATACCAATGATATAAAATTCCAATATGTAAGGTCTATGAGTAATCTCATAAAAGGCAGTGTAATAAAGCATCAATACGCATTCATACCATAATAAAATGAATGTTCTTATAGAAATAGAACAAAAAATCAAGAGCTTCGAGCCAATAAAGACTGAGAAGATTGACTCAAGAACCAATTTAATTATAAGCTCCATTGTAGAATTCGGACCTAACCATTAAGTAAGAAGTGATGGGAACGACGGAACTTGTGAATGCAAAAGATTCTATTGAAAAAGGAATCTTACTGATTCACTGGTCGGGATGGCGGAACGAACCAGAGATTAATTCATGTATTCTGAGATCTGAGAAGTCACGAGTTAACCCTACAAATGAAATAGGGATTGAAAGAGTAAATATTCGCCCGCGAAAACTTTTTTATTGCAAAATTTCGGACAATACAATAAAGGACAAAATAAGGATTTCGTATAATAATACAATTTTTTTTATTTCGAAAACTAAAAAGTTTAGTTATCTATTCAAACAAGATATACAAATTACTAATAGATTGAATGAAATCTCAAAGAATCCCACGTTCAAGGTATTACTCAGTAAATACATATATATCTTAACTTAAGATTTACTATTCTAGCTTAATTAAAATTAAATTTTTTGGAATCCTTTTATTCGCGAGGAGCTGGATGAGAAGAAACTCTCACGTCCGGTTCTGTAGTAGAGATGGAATTCAGAAACAACCATCAACTATAACCCCAAAAGAACCAGATTCCGTAAACAACATAGAGGAAGAATGAAGGGAATATCTTATCGAGGTAATCATATTTCTTTCGGTAAATATGCTCTTCAGGCACTTGAACCTGCTTGGATTACATCTAGACAAATAGAAGCAGGCCGACGAGCAATGACACGAAATGCACGTCGTGGTGGAAAAATATGGGTACGTATATTTCCAGACAAACCAGTTACACTAAGACCCGCAGAAACACGTATGGGTTCAGGAAAAGGATCCCCTGAATATTGGGTAGCTGTTGTTAAACCGGGTCGAATACTTTATGAAATGGGTGGAGTAACAGAAAATATAGCCAGAAGGGCTATTTCACTAGCAGCATCCAAAATGCCTATACGAACTCAATTCATTATTTCGTAATGTAATAGAAAAAAATATAGAAAGGGCTCTTAGATATGAAACAAAACCGCATGTTTCTTTTTTTTTTTTGACAAAAATATTTCTTTTTTTTTCTTCGCCCTTTGCATTCAAAGAACGGATTAAAAAAATGATTCAACCTCAGACCCATTTAAATGTAGCGGATAACAGCGGGGCTCGAGAATTGATGTGTATTCGAATCATAGGAGCTAGCAATCGTCGATATGCTCATATTGGTGACGTTATTGTTGCTGTGATCAAAGAAGCAGTACCAAATATGCCCCTAGAAAGATCAGAAATAGTAAGAGCTGTAATTGTGCGTACCTGTAAAGAACTAAAACGTGACAACGGAATGATAATACGATATGATGACAATGCTGCAGTTGTTATTGATCAAGAAGGAAATCCAAAAGGAACTCGAATTTTTGGTGCAATCGCCCGGGAATTGAGAGAATTAAATTTTACAAAAATAGTTTCATTAGCTCCCGAGGTATTATAAAATGAAATTGTGATCTGTTTCTAGTGGGGTATTTGAAAGAAATAGATTAATTAGTAGATTGTGTCTCACGCATATATCTTTAATAATTCATATCATATTCAAAAATAAATAAGTAAAAAACACGTTGATTATATCAAATTTGGAGACCCCAATAATTTTAGTTCATCATGGGTAGGGACACTATTGCTGAGATAATAACTTCTATACGAAATGCCGATATGGATCGAAAAAGGGTGGTTCGAATAGCATCTACTAATATTACCGAAAATATTGTTCAAATACTTTTACGAGAAGGTTTTATCGAAAACGTTAGAAAACATCAAGAAAACAACAAATATTTTTTGGTTTTAACCCTGCGACATAGAAGGAATAAGAAAAGACCCTATAGAAATTTTTTAAATTTAAAACGAATCAGTCGACCTGGTCTACGAATCTATTCTAATTATCAACGAATTCCGCGAATTTTAGGTGGGATGGGAATTGTAATTCTTTCTACTTCTCGAGGTATAATGACAGACCGAGAGGCTCGACTAGAAGGAATAGGTGGAGAAATTTTGTGTTATATCTGGTAATCCTTTATAATAGCAAAATTAGATTCGAAACTTCCTATTTGTTAAATTTGTGAAAAAGAAAAAAAAGGGGGGGGGGGGTTGTCTAATATCTTTCTCATTAGTTGATACCTCAAGGGAACTTTAAAAACCAAAATGGAGTCATGAAGCTTTAATTACTGAATTGTTTCCCAACGGTCTGTTCCGGGTTCATTTAGATCTTATTCTCAATTCTGTTTCAGGAAAGATCCGACATAGTTTTATACGGATACTGCCAGGAGATAGAGTAAAAATTGAAGTAAGTCCTTATGATTCAACGAAAGGGCGTATAATTTATCGACTGCACAACAAAGATTTGAAGGATTGGTTTTTCAACTTCACCATTCCTTTCGTGGGAATACAATTATAGATGAAAAATTTCAAGAGACTTATTTTCTTCCAAGAAATAGATTCAGAATTAAGGTAAGGAATGATAAATATGAAAATAAGAGCTTCCGTTCGTAAAATTTGTGAAAAATGTCGACTAATCCGTAGGCGGGGACGAATTATAGTAATTTGTTCCAACCCGAGACATAAACAAAGACAGGGATAATCAGACTTGCCAGAAGAGCCGATGTACAAATAAAGAATCTGTTTTGACATGAAATGGATATATCCATATATCTCTGACTCATATTTACGAGATGATAAAATATGGCAAAAGCTATACCGAAAATTAGTTCGCGTAGGAATGGACGTATTGGTTCACGTAAGGGTGCACGTAGAATACCAAAAGGAGTTATTCATGTTCAAGCAAGTTTCAATAATACCATTGTCACTGTTACAGATGTACGGGGTCGAGTAGTTTCTTGGTCCTCCGCTGGTACTTCTGGATTCAAAGGTACGAGAAGAGGAACACCGTTTGCTGCTCAAACCGCAGCAGCAAACGCTATCCGTACAGTAGTGGATCAAGGTATGCAACGAGCAGAAGTCATGATAAAAGGTCCCGGTCTCGGAAGAGATGCAGCATTACGAGCTATTCGTCGAAGTGGTATACTATTAACTTTCGTACGGGATGTAACTCCTATGCCACATAATGGCTGTAGACCTCCGAAAAAAAGACGTGTGTAGAACTGAACATTGAAGAAATCTCAAGAGAAATAAAAGATTCGATGATCTAATCAAATAATAGTACTATGGTTCGAGAGAAAGTAACAGTATCTACTCGGACACTACAGTGGAAGTGTGTTGAATCAAGAACAGACAGTAAACGCCTTTATTATGGACGCTTTATTCTGTCTCCACTTATGAAAGGCCAAGCCGACACAATAGGCATTGCGATGCGCAGAGCTTTACTTGGAGAAATAGAAGGAACATGTATCACACGTGTAAAATTTGAGAAAGTACCACATGAATATTCTACCATAACGGGCATTCAAGAATCGGTACATGAAATTTTAATGAATTTGAAAGAAATTGTATTGAGAAGTAATCTATATGGAACTTCTGAGGCGTCTATTTGTGTCAAGGGTCCTGGATATGTAACTGCTCAAGATATCATCTTGCCGCCTTATGTAGAAATCGTTGATAATACACAACATATAGCTAGTTTAACGGAACCAATTGATTTTTGTATTGAATTACAAATAGAGCGAAATCGTGGATATCTTATAAAAACGCCACAAAACTTTCAAGATGCAAGTTATCCTATAGATGCTGTATTCATGCCTGTTCGAAACGCGAATCATAGTATTCATTCTTATGGGAATGGGAATGAAAAACAAGAGATACTTTTTGTCGAAATATGGACAAACGGAAGTTTAACTCCGAAAGAAGCACTTCATGAAGCATCCCGAAATTTAATTGATTTATTTATTCCCTTTTTACATATGGAGGAAGACAACTTATATTTACAGGACAATCAACACACGGTTCCCTTATCCCCTTTTACCTTTCATGATAAATTGGCTAAACTTATAAAAAACAACAAAAAAATAGCATTGAAATCGATTTTTATTGACCAATCAGAATTTCCTTCCAGGATCTATAATTGCCTAAAAATGTCCAATATATATACATTATTGGACCTTTTGAATAACAGCCAAGAAGATCTTATGAAAATTGAACATTTTCGTAG